TTTTTTTAAAGAATATTTTAAATAATATGATTAAATAATATGAATTGAAATTCAAATAATATTAATATTTTGAATATTATTAAAAAAAAAGATAAATGAAATATTAAACATAAAAAATTACAATATTCTATTAATATAATAGAGTCAAGGAGGAGGTCTGGCCCATTTTATCTCCCTCTCTCTCTTTTTTCTTAGTGATTTAGAATATAGTCAGTAGTCAGATGTAATAGAATTTCTAGGGATTTTCATCTCGGGATTTATGGTATATTCTACACGGCTGTGTGGTGTATTCTTTTCATTAAGATCCGGATAGAGAATCATTGTTTCTATTAATTTGATACGGATACGAAAAAAGAATGCATCGACCGATTCGATTCTCTCTCCTTGTATCAGATTTATACTTAATTGATTTGATTCAATCCATTGAATTGTGAGGAACCTTTACATATAAAAACCCATGGGTTCCTATACCCAAATTAGGAAACTTTGGACCTGTACTACCCTGGCCCCGGCTTTACCCCCCCCCCCCAAAAAAAAAATCGAGTTTATTTAATTAGTCTTGAAAGATTCATTTCAGACCCATTTCTAGGACTAAAGATCGTGATTTGGAATGACTCGAAATGCTTATTAATGTAATAATAACACCTAGCAAGACCAACCAACGGGTTGGGTTTCGTGACAATAAACGGTTTCTTTTGAAGCAAACCTACAAAATGGGGCATAGTTCAGTGGTAGAGTCGGCTGAATCATAAATGATTTACAGAAGATACTTCGAATGGAATCGCGCGTTGTCGAACGATTCGACAGACAAAATCTCCCCATTCCCAAAAAACCAACTCATAAAAATAGAAGAGGGCGCAAACATTGATACATTTAGGACCAATTCATTATCTCTGAAACAATGAATTGGGGTTGTTGTTCTGCCAAAAGGCAATACGTCGGGGGATTCCTAACTCATCCAAGTTCAAATGGGCCCTAATCTTTTTAGATAAAGTCTGCATTGGTAGAATTGGAATGATGAACAGTTGGATTGGGTAGATTGGAATACAAAAAAAATAACTTAAACTTATTAAGTATTGTACAGAAAAATGACTACTTGCTTTGCTAAGCCGGTTATACGAGGAAAAGCCTATTGTACAATGAAACTTACCGAAGAGCTTTGTTTTTAAAACTCTGGTTTTTCTACAAATACAAGAACAAGAATACGCTCTAGATCATGTGACTTTCTATTAGATTTAATTTGGATTTGATTTTGTTGGGTTAGGTTGGAGTTTTTCTTGAGCCAGGCTCATGTTATGATTTTGACTTCATAAATTGACTTGGCTATACCAAAGGTGTATCACTAAATCTTGGATCATGGACAATAAATAAAAGAAGAAAAAGTCGTATGTCATTCACAGACGAAGATTAATGAAGAAGAATGGGTTTGTTTATCCGAGATTTGAAAATACCGATCCGATTGGATCCGTTGGAATAAATTCTTGTTTTCAAGCCCCAAGGGATCTTCGTGATCCTGTGGGAATGATTCTATTTCTATGGAACAATCAACCGGCCAGCCACGCGCACTAATTAGGAAATGAATATAAAAATGTATAGGGCTATACGGACTCGAACCGTAGACCTTCTCGGTAAAACAGACCAAACTTATTATTATCGAAATGAGTCAAACTGTTTCAAAGACCCAACATGCTTTTTTTTTTGCATTGGGCTCCTTCATTAACTGATAGAATGATCGGCTAGTCCACCATATTTTTTCTTGACAGGAAGATAACAAGATGGCTCCACGCGCTCGGATTCATTATTTGAATTCTGATCCAGGAGCAATACCAAAGTGTTTCAAAGAAGGGTTACCCTGACGTAGGTCAGCCTCCGGCCTAGATCAACCTAAGTTAAATGGAGTCTCTATCGATCCGCCCCAAAAGTCAAATATGATACTTCATACACCTTAAAGTTCATAGGACGAAAAAAGGTTATTTTGAGGTCCCTATACTCATTATGCCTAGCATTGAATGGACTGGGTATTCACCTTATCAATGATCAAACCAATGATGGGTTCTATTTGGTACCTGAATTGGCACCTGAATCGGACCGAACAAAATATTTGTCAGGCTGTTGTTCTCTTGTTCCCTCGAATGTTCCCTCGAATCCATGGAGTAAGACATCGATTTCTCAATAAGATCAATTCTGTTGATTGCATGATAGACTTCTCTGAAAAAGCATTGGCGCGCGTGTAAACGAGGTGCTCTACCTAACTGAGCTATAGCCCTTGTCATAGACATATTAACATCTAGATAATTTCTTGTCAAGATGGATATTCCATAATCCCACATGATAACTCTCTGATCCGTTTCCTGCCAAGAATTGGTATTGCTGAGAAGTCATATTCCGTCTATAATCCCCGATGTGATAGGTCCCATTTTTTCTTTCTCTTTATGATGATAAATGACCTACTTAACCCAGTGGTTAGAGTATTGCTTTCATACGGCGGGAGTCATTGGTT